TTTCATATATGGAATTCATATAGAATCTTTGAAAAAGACTTTTTTCCATAAGAAAAAAGAACTTACTATCTTTGGGATCTGATGCTACACCGCTGCTCACTACCTTAGTGGATCGACTCTATTACATAAGTTGATTCCTAACTTTTGTCCCATATCATGACATAAGTAAGCAGTTCTTAACTGTATCGACTCAATAGCTCGCTAATTGATCTTTACGGTGCTTTCTCTATCAATTTGATCCTTTATCCATAGAATATAGTATATAGGCTGCACTCATTTTTTTTTCTTCCTATTTTGGTTCTCGTGAAGTCTCTTTCCTTGCTACAGCTGATAAAAATCGTTGCTTTGGACGATGCATTATGTAGAAAGCCTATTTTTTTTCTAGTATTTACTAGCCAATTTGATCTTTGCTTTTTTTCCTTATTTCTATAGTGGAGATAGTCGCACGTAATGACAGATCACGGCCATATTATTAAAAGCTTGTGGTAAGAATGGGTTTCGTTCTAGTGCCCGGAAATAATATTCCAAAGCCTTTGTATGCTCTCCGTTGCTTGTGTGTATAAGGCCTATGTTATAGAGTATATAACTTCGATCATAGGGATCAATTTCTGGTCGCGTAGCTTCATAATAATTCTGTAAAGCTTCCGCATAATTTCCTTCGGATTGAGCCAACATCCGTTACGGTCGTTCATTCTATTCAAAAAATCTCCGTTCCAGAACCGTACATGAGATTTTCATCTCATACGGCTCCTCCCTTCTGCGCATAGTACTAAGGGGAATAATCCATAGAATAAAAATTGAACTATTCTCATCTCATTATGAACTGAAAGGAACTAGTATTTTTACAAGAAATCTCTAGCCAGCCTTCCCGCAAGAGGTTTTTTCTTACCACCAATCATATTAGTGTTAGATATAAATGGTAACTCCAACAATTTCTTTGTTCTCAACGCCTTCTATTTCCAGGAATTAGTCACTTCAACGATCTTTGATGGTTATACGGGTATCCAAAGTACAAACGAGATGGATGTTTGTTGTCCCAACCATTCTTGTTAGTCCCGATACCGATAAGGAAAAGGGGAATTTATAACAAAGTTTTTGTGTTGTTGATTCCTAGGTGTAGTGCTTTTTCCCTTATGCCGCCTATTGGTACTAATGTAGTGTAGGATTGACCCGCAATACAGAACCCATAGGTGTAACCTTTCGCTCAATACTCAAATCAACAATTGAAACATCTGAGGCTGCATCAATCGAGGATACACGATAGAAGGAATTGTTCTATCTCCAAACTTCACCTTCACCGAGCGTAGGTTTATTTCAAGAATTTCGTTCTTTCTATACCGAACCGCGTCTCTTTCTCGTAAGACTGAGGTGAGGGCTAAAAAAAAACAAGAAAAAAGAATCAAATCGCACCATCTCTGTAATAGGTAAATGCCTTTTTTTCTCCTGAAGTTGTCGGAATTATTCGTAATAAGATATTGGCTACAATTGAAGAGGTCTTATCAATAAAATTTCCATTTATACGAGATCTAGGCATAATTAGCAATCCATTCTAGAATTCTTTTCATTACCCCTCGGGGAAAATGATCCCACAAACAAAGCAAAGGAATTGTACAGTACGAAATAACATAAAAACAGACTAATTTTATTCTAATAAATAGATATGGGCTTTCCGCTTAAATTGTCCCCTTTTATTTGGGAAAGATATGAGATATTGGAATCAGATTGATTTCATTCCCATTTTTGTAGTATACCAATGAGCGGAACTATTACTATTTCATCTAAGTTAAATAACCAAGGACTTTATTTTACTACGGATTCTGATAACTCGAGAAGTTTTGATTTGATTATGATCCAAAGAGAAAAAAGAATGGAATAATCATTCCATGAAAAAATAGAGTAGAGTAACCATACCTTCTGTTTGCATAACGTGTATACACCACGCCATACAATCGAAATATCAAAATCCATGGGACGATTCATGAATTTTGAATAGATCCGTGGGGTAGCTGATGAATGAGAGAAGTTTTTGTCGAGAAATATTAAATGGGAAAGGAATTCTTCCTATGGAACTAGTGATCGGTCGTACCTGTACTGCAGTAATATGAATAACTCGCTATTCACTCAGTTTCTGGCCAATAATAAGATTATGTAGGAGAGATGGCCGAGTGGTTCAAGGCGTAGCATTGGAACTGCTATGTAGGCTTTTGTTTACCGAGGGTTCGAATCCCTCTCTTTCCGTTTCTGTTAATTCACCAACGTTATCGACCACAATGTATCAAATCAAATAACAATAGAAACCATTATTCCAGCAATAAGACCCTTATTTGATAGAAATTCTCTATTCCTAATTACTGTGGTTATAAAATAGGAAAGAGCAAAAAAGAAAAAAAAATCTTACTGTTGATCCATTTGTGATAGGTGAAAAAATGCGGATGGATTAAGGCCCTTAGATCTATTTAGTTCGGCGAAAGGGGGACAAAATTCTATGAACCTTTCTTTC